AAGGTTAGCGAGGTTCCCGGTATGGTGAGGTGAAAGATATCTCACTATAGTGGGAAGAAGGCAGGTGGGAGCGAGCGGAGCGAGAGCAAAGCAAGCTCTAGTGGTGGGCTGTCTTCCTGGTCCCATTTCAGTCTTTTTCATCGACATAGTCAGAAGCAATGGATGTTGCAAACACACAAGCGAAAGACTTGTAGCGAGTAAGATAAGGCCTAATCCTAAGATCCGAATCTCTATCTCTGATTGACTAAGATTCCTTAACGGAGTGTTTCTGCCAGCAATCCTGTTAGTTCCTTTCTTTCAGTTTTTCGGGTAGATGGATTGAATCTTCTTATTAGCCCCTGATCCCATCCTTTCTTCTCTTAAGATCTTTCTTGTTAGCAAGTCCTTCTTGGTCGCACCAACTTGTTCCCGCTTTGGGATGGAGGTTGGAATTCAAAGAAAACACATGCGAAAGGCAGCGTGATGACAGTTGATCTTTGGCTTACTTACTAATTGTGGGCACGGAACGGAAATAGAGAAGTTAAGCAAATAACTCAGGGGCGTGGGGGAGGAAAATCCTCTTTTGCACATCCTTTAGTTGGGCTAAAAACTTCTCCGCTGGGTCGGAAGCCTTTGAGTGTACAAAGGGTACAGAAAAACCTTACCTGTTCGAAAAAGAAAATCTTTCTTTATTTCATTTCTAGTTTCATCTGACCCTTTACCAAAAGTCAGTAATTCCACCTTGACCCTGGGCTGGGAATGGGAACAAGAAGAATCGCTAACAACCAGAAAGAGGTCCTTTTGGCTTTTTTTCTCTAAGTAGCTTTGGTAAGCTATTGCCTTACCAACTAACTAATAAAAGGAGTAGTAGTAGTCGCCCCTCAAAGGGCGGATTCCCCTTTTTACTTACTCCTAAAACGAAGGATCGAAAGAAATCTGTCGTACTCTCTTTATATCTTAGGCACTCAAAAGGCGAGCTTTCCTGGCATATCAGATGCCATTTCACCAGCTTCATTATCTTACTTCTCACCTGGGCTAAGCCCCGAACTTGGGACTACATAAACAAAAAAATCCAATCCCTTCCCATTAGCAGAGTACGAGTCGGGAACATCAAGAAAAACCTAAGCTTTCATCGCGGGTTCTTCAAAGGGACTATGCTTCTAGAACACCTGTATAGAGAATCTCCCATGCATGCTTATGGGTGTCATCAATAGGCATGGTTGCATTCAATATGGATAGAAATTTCTTTTGAATAAGCGGATGCTACGAATCGTTTGTTTGAAAGGAGCGGCCGGGAATCGTCGGCAGTGCCAAGCTAGTAGCGTTCCAGGGCAATAAGGATGAGAAAATCGTTTGCTGTCTCTTTCTTAGTTAGAAAAATGAGTTACCTAGCTAGTGGAGCGAGGGGAGGGTTGTTTGTACAATAATTTCGAGTAAGTGGATGTAGATCACCTGGAGGCCCCTTGGAGATAGGCCTTACGCAGCTAGGCCAGCTGTAGCTATATCTGATCCGTACTTCCTTGCCCGAGTGGAGCTGATATACCTGGACCACGTCGAGTGGTACCTGGGTGAGAGAGTGTTACGGCAGTTTGGGATTGAACAGCCGGTTCCTGATCCGCCACCCCAATCCTTCCATGCATCGCGGACGGGTGGAGCTGCTAGATATAGCTTACTGGACACTTTCAGAGATCAGATTAGGCACTTCAATGCTGGAGGAGAATCGAGATGCATTTGACCGACCAGTTTGGAGATTTGCGGTAATCGGACTGTCTCTCAGTGCTCTGCGCGTCGCTGGGGGCGTGTGCTCAGTTGAAGAGGTCAGAGTCTTCCAACCCCCCCATTGGGAGCTGTGATACTCAACCCGGGCCTGGGCCGATCGCTTGAGCTGCACCTGACAGGGGCCCTTATCACGTAAGGTACAAGTCTTATACGAAAAAGAAGTGATAGTATAGGTAATGGAACTAGCGATAGCTTTGTTATGAGCTTGTTCTAGTAAGGGCTCGCGATCCCTTGCTTGTTTGATTCCTTTCCTTTTATTCAATCTCCTTTTTCCTTTAGAACTCTACTGGGAATAAAAACAAGCTCTTTTGTACCACTTCAATCGCTAGCCTGTAATCCAGCCTAGCAGACTGAAGCAAGGAATCCTAGAGTTCCCAAAGCTTCGTTTAGGAGAGCCTACGGATCTCTTTAAAGTAAAGTACAATATCGACTTGAATGAAACTATAGCACAGAGGAATGCTAGCGAGCGCTCATATGCAAGAACAGGAGCTCGGACTCTTGTTGTAGTTCGAGCCTTAGAAGGAAGCAAGCGAAGGGATAGGAAAGCAAGGCATCCTATAAGCACAGAGGTAATAGGCAGGCAGTTAATCGATTTCAGTATTCAAGATATCTCCTGCCCTTTCATACTCGTAGACTTCTGTAATAGGCTTTCTCCTACGGTACTTGCCTAGGAGCGAGAACTCCAGTTCAAACGTTTCAAGTGTAGCAGAGGAAAGGTAGCGATTAGTTGTTGACTTTTATAGAAGCAAGGTAATGCAATTAAGATCAGAGTCAAGCCTGGAAGCCTGCCGAGGAAGGGCTTCGCTCCGCAACTCCCACAGGCAGTCCTGTTTCCGCCCGTCTTCCTGCCCGCTCCTCCGGTTGTAGCTAAAGAATATTTCTTATTTTTCTTGCTAGAGTTAATGTCTATTTAGTAGAGATTATGAAATAACTCACTCAGATAGACTTCCAGCTGAGAAGAGGTTGTGTAACAAATAGAGTAGCGTAGCTAATACCAGCCAATGAGAATAAATTTCATTGCCTCTTCCTTCATTCCCTGGGAACAAGCAAGCTTTGAAGAGAAGTTCAGAGTTGGATTATGAGTGAAGGTGAAAGAGAGTTAAACCTGGGAATGAAAGAGCAGATGAGAAAGCAGCTGATTCAAGAGTCTCGGATTTCGGTTCAAGGCAATGTTAATTGCTAGAATGAATTCCCGATAGCTTTGAAGGGCGAGGTTGTATAAAAAGTAGCGAGGCAATGAAATAGCTCTACCCTCATTTCCTGGGGACGAGCTACTCTTGTGTTGACTTACAGTGCTATAGAGTTCTTTCTAGGGTTCCTGTAGCTGTTGAGTTAGTCTTCTTATAGTGCTTCCTCTTGTTAGTAGTTCCAGAGTTCTGAGTTCTGTTCTCTAGTTCCTGTTCAAGGGAGTGAAACCGGGAGAAGGAGGAATCGAGGAAGGGAGTCTTACTCACAATAATGAATTCCTATTCACAACCAGCTCTTTGGAGACAGTCCCACAGTCTCCTCTCTGCGTGCATCCCATTAGATGCATCTAGTTTATTGCTTTATTTCCATTGTAGATGTGCCATTTTCTTTTTATTCTTTCTTCGGGAAAGGTAATGAAATTAGTTGTTCTTCTTGTTCCAGTTCCTCTACTTCTAGTAGTTCCTGAGGAAAGGAAATCCGATCTTATCAAATCTCATCTCCTGCGGGGAAAGCCTTTAGAAAAGACTAAGTTTTCCAGCTATACGAGAAGGAAAGAAGAGAAAGGGCCATTCCATATAGCTTTCCTTTAATTGCATTACCTACTTCTTCCTATGAATAGAATTCCGAGCCTGTACGAACTCTTCCCCTTCCTCTATAATTCCCTTCTTCCTTCGGTAGCTGGGAGTTAGAAGTTAGCTCTTCTTTGCGGAGGATCTTTTAGATTCCTTTCCTCTACTAGCTGCTAGAACTTCCGACTAGCAAGAACTAGCAACAGTAGAAAGAGGATTAGCTACAGTAGCCCGGAACTGAACGATGTTAGCGCAAGGGGCTGAAAGACTGAAATCGATGAACTGGTTGATTCATTGATTGCGACTTTCCGATCCTATATATTCTATTTGGTCGAGCGGGGTAGAGGAAGATAGGATTAGGACAAAATTCCCGGGTTTCCATAAACTGTCACGCTTTCAATTGGAATTAGGCACGAATTAGTCCTTACTCTTTCGAGTAAGTAAGCGCTACGCCCCCTCTTAAACTGGATCAAATAGGGGATTACTAGAACTCCCGGAAACTATGGTTTTCCTGCCTGCCCCAGCCTTTTTAGGTTCTTTTGCGGGATAACCGTTCTTAGGGTAATAAAACCTGCTAGTCTTAGTGCTACAGAATCCCCTGCTCGTGGAAGGTTTGAAGGAAGAATCCGCAGAAGGGCTTAGACGAGACCTAGCATCTCTCAGCTCAGATTCGGCATATCCGGTCTTAGCAGCAAATCCTTCCTCCGAAGATGGACAGCATCCGCTCTTTGACACATCGTATCCCGTAATGGGCATGGTATCCCCATAGTCAAAGCAGAGAGAAAGAGAAGAGTTAGAACAAGAAGGATTAGTTAGCACTACCCCAGATCTATATGCATAGTAAAATAAGAGGGTAGACAGAGGTGCAACCTTATTGGCTTAAGCATCCGATTTTGTCCATGAGGAGGAAGAATACCGGGTTATCGAATCCCCTGCATGTGAGGGTAGGCTTGATGCCAAAAAGAATCCCGAGGACAAAAGTAAATCAGAATAGGCTTTGAGGGAGAAGGAATCCCCAGCTATTGACTCAGCTACTATTGAATCCGATCCTAGGGCATTAAAAGAAGAGAAGGCCAGTCCTTGAGCCAGAGGTCATAGTGATCCTGTCCTTTCAATAGTTAAAGGCACACAAGAGAATCGCTTGGGAAAGAAGCCGATTCTACGCCGTAAAGGAAGCGTGTGCCCAATCACTAACCAGGAGGTGGTGTTCATCAAGCCCTCACTCTCTTTCATTTCCTCCTTTTCTAGTTAGCGCGTAGTGGGAATAGCCCTTCATCGACACGGGAAGAGAGCTTCAAGCAACCGGATTACCTTTCCTTAATGAAGGCAGTGAGCTCGGTTCAGGAACTTGCCTGCATGAATGAATCTTTCGAGAAAGCACGGTGCTTTGTAAACCGTCTAACAAGTGTCTTGTGAAGTTAGCGACTATAGTTTCGTTTTCGGGATGACTTCCCTGCGTTAGAGGGAGTTATGAGTGAGTAGCTACTATGGTAAAAGCCCCATATGCTATCAGATTCATAGAGTCTTTATTGCAGGAAAGTGGAATAGGTATATATGTGGATTTGTAATTGGGAGTTCCTCTTTCAAGACAAGACAGAGTGCAGTTAGCGACTCAGTCCACAGATTCGGCTTAGTAACAGATTAACAGAGTCGGGTTAGCAGTCCTCGCTCCACAGATTCGGCTTTAAATGATCCCTTTCTTTAAATAGTGACTCCTTTACTCTAATACTGTACTTATGGCGCAATCAGTGTTGCGATATCTGTCTGAAAGAGTTCGATTCCCTGTTATCAGTGTCTTGATGTCAAACAGCTAGTGGAAGCGCTTGAAACACCACACCGGTGGAGAAGTTCTCTTTATATCTATCAATGAGGGATTTCTGGACACCAAATGGATCAAAGAACTAATTCTTTTTGGTCTGACTCCCTGGTTCCCATCTTTTGTCCAGAGCTAAAACGAGTTATACGGCCGGTAGCAATAACCACTTTTTCAACCATCTGACGTGGGGGGGCTATCTCTAAACACCCTACCTAGCGTGCAGGAAGGACGTACTCTAGTTGGTTTCCAACGCATCTCATTTTCCCAGAAAAAAGAATCCCCAGATGATAGGGGGCCCGGGAACTGAACGATGTTAGCGCAAGGGGCTGAAATGAAAAGGCAGGTAGCATTCGATAAGCAGGCAGGTTTGGGAAACTAGCACCAGGTACTAGGTCGATGGCATGCTGAATACTCCTCATCGGTGGTAAACCATGGGAAGAGCATCACCAACCAGCTCCTTCAAATCTTTTAAGAGTTTCTGAATGAAGAAGAATGTCGAGAGAATAGTTCAATGCCAGCGAATAGCGTAGGAAGTAACCAAGTGTGAATGGAGCAAGGGAAAAAGCATTAGTAGATTGGCGGTGAGCATAGCGAGTCCTGATGATCCTAAATAATGTCCGAGAAAGACCGCTGTTAGACCTAAAGCACTTCGAAGGATAGAGGTTGATAATAGCCATCGGACAAGATTTCTCATAAGAATTTATTTATTCGCTAGTGGGGACAAAAAATCATACAATAGCGAGAACGGATAACGAGTGAGTAGGTGCTCATGTTTTGTTCTCATGAGTAAGAAGATAGAGGGTTTGTAGCGAATAGCGGAAACAAGAGGAATCGAATTCTCTTTCTATACGCAATTACGATAAGAGTATAGTCAGCTCGGCTTCGCTCCTAAAAGCAGCCCTTCTCTTATATACGAGAGCACCCAATTCAACTTCCATCCTGCTTCAGGCACTAGTTCGGATGGAAACCCTGATCAGGCGGGTAGCCTAGCTAATAAGATCTGCAACTCAAAAGAGAAAATCTTCAGCTCTAAGCAAAAGAAAAAACTTCTTCTTTACTTATGCAATTTTCTTTTCTTGAATTGACACCTATGTCAGTTCGAACCTGACGGGGTTGTTGTCTTGTCCCTCCGTCCTTTCAGGCAGGAAGCACTGAGTTACTTACGGAATCTCAAAGAGTCGGACTATGTTTTCTTCAAGCTCTCCCTTGTTTGGTTGGTAGACGGAGGAGACCGAGTATTAGAATTTCTAATTTTAACTCTCGGTTAAGCAGTTCTTAATTATCGTATGTGATAGCAGAAAGAGCTAACATAAGGGTCGCTACCACACAGGCAGTCATCTCACTTGCTAAGCTTTAAGGAAAGTCTAACTAATATAGTTATAGGGGGGGCTATCGGATTTGTGTACTGTAGAATGTTCACTTGTGCAGCTGTCTGCTGAGATTGACTTTCTATATAAAGATTTGACGGAGAATCTTTCATTTAGTATGTCTCGCTACCGATTAGCTGTATAAAAAACATTCCACTACTATCTACTATACGGTTAAAAAGAACTTGCTAATAAATGTAAGCTATCGCTTTAGCTTTTTTCTTTTTAAAAAACAGAAAAGGTTCCCTCTGTTATACAAATTTTTGTTGACTCAGCCGGGAGTGAAAGAGAATCTTATTCAAGTTCTCTAGAGTCAGTCTCAGTAGCTAGGACTGGTAGCATGCTTAGAGGAATAAATGCCATTGAATCTGTTGTAAGCGCAGCTATTGGACTTCTTTTCTTGGCACGAACGGACTCCTTATACTACTGTAAGCATATGAAGGAATGGGCTTTACTCTCTCTGAATGGAGAGAATAAGTTCTACTCTTTCACTGGCTGCTATCTTACTAAAGAGTGGTCCTCTCTTTGCTACCCTCTCGTCACTCGCTTCCTTTCGAGAAGACGAAGAGGATGACACTGGGGATCGTTCTTACTTAAAGAAATTCCCATGAGCTGCCTTGAGCCGGTAACTCCAAAATCGATGATTCTTGGCCACTGACTTACTGCTTTCATTCAAATGCCACTGATGCGTAAGACATTGAGTTGGACTACTTTCCTTCTGGTAATGCCTTTCTTTCCCTGCCTTTGTGATCTGTGGCACAACGATCTTCTGGAAGAGCTGGACCCTGTGGTTTCCTGCGGCTCTATTATGAGGCTAATATCCTACTTCTTAAGTCTTTCTGTGGAAGGGCTTCATCATGCGCTTCAAGAAAGGGTCTTCCCCTTTCAGGTCCTTTGACCCAGGTTCTGTTCAACTTCTATCTGTGTGGTCTTGATGTCTTTGCCAAAGCCGCCTTTCCCGATCTTTTGTACGAACATACACGAGGCTTTTATTCCTCTGCCAAGGGACTATAGCAAGGACACGGACGCTTTCTTTCTAGGGCTCCCCGAGTTTCTTGAGCGGCGGGCAGGCTTTACTTTAAGGTGCGTGCATATTTTTAAGGGCTGGTGACCCATGCATCTCATGTTGTGGAGGGCTTTTGTCTGTGGATCTAGAGTACAATCTCACTCTACTCCCAAATGGCTCCTTGCTTTGGGGTGTGTGTGGGTAAGAGGGTTGACTGCTTGGTCGCTCAAGACCTTATAAGCTAGATTTTGGCTAAAACGAAGGACAAATCTAGTGACTGGAGTGAGGTCGTAACAAGGTAGCCATAGGGGAACCCTTGGCTGGATTGAATCCTTTTCCAGTAGAGCTAATGCTTGTTGGGTATTTTTATTTGAGACTCTGTGAGAAAGCAAGAAAGCTATAAATAGAGTTCTCATATATAGACTGATCCCTTTCTAATTCAAAGTCATCTAGTCGATCGAGAAAGCAGCGCCCGGGAGTGCCCCCATTTTTTAGTTATGCGTAGCTTTGCGGGCCGGTAAGCGTCTGATGTAAGACCCTTTCTTTACCTTGACAGAGGGTGTTCAGTGCTGTAAGGCCAAACTCCTCAGCCTAAAGCATAAATATAGTAAAGTCAAGTTAAGTAACCTGGTAGGACTTGAACCTACGACCTGTCAGCTAAGAGACGACCACTCTTCCTCTGAGCTACAGGGTGGCCCCCTTTTCCTAAAGATCCTCTCGTTTTGCCTAACTCAGATTACGTATGTAATTCAACTCAACTCCTTCTGTGCCTTTCTCTAGATTAGCAAGTTAGCTCAATGGATTTGAAACTAGCCCAATGGATTAGCTTCTTTTGTTTACGCTTCAGCTTGTTCCTTCGGGTTCTTTCGTTGCGGAAGGAACGTTCTGTTCTGAGTTGAAGGCAAGAGCTCTTTCTTCAATAAAGGTTTGGAACCCTTGTATAGTAATAGTAAAGGAGCTTGGAGATTTTTGCATGGTCGATTAGTGAGCATCACATCTCGGTCAATCAATCGGTCCGCTGATCCACCATTCTCTATCGTGCGTGATCACTCACAGCAGCAATCCTTTCTTGTTGAAGGAAATCCTACGTGATGCCGATGCATGAACCCCCCTTCGCCCCTTGATGAGAAAGCTCCGTAAGCCAGCTCTTCGTTGGTTGGCCTGCCCCCCGGGTAAATGAATGTCAAGTGCTCCCCTCCTCCCGAAAGAAAGAATTCCGTCCTCAGCCCTACAGAGAGAGGGGATGGATAGAGGAACAAGTACGGTAGGCACCCTTAGTTTACCAACCTCAGTGACCGGCTCCTAAGAGTTCCCACCCTGGGGTTGGGGTTAGGCTGCTGCGCCATGCAGGCCCCGGGGTCGGGCTGAGGGTGAAGCTCCTGGCCTATTGGTTGATGATAGGGTTCCTGTTGGTTGAGTTCCTGCCCTTGGCCTTGGTTCCAGTCTCGTCTCGCATGTCAGCAAGTATTTTAGAAAGAATGACTTGGTTTCATGTAGCTCCTCTCGCCTTTCTAGCCTGCCTTGTGTTGCTAGGAAATTGCTAAGCCTTTTTTCGAGGCTTTCACCCGCACTAGCACTAGTATATGGTGATATCCAACTCGAAAGCCCGAACACAAAGAAGCTTACCTTATTATTAGATAAAGAGGAAAGAGGCTAAAACCAAAGCTAAGGAGCTGACAACTGCGAGACTAGGAGAATAGGAAAGACTTGGTATATAATCCGTGCCTTCGTTCCGGCTATAGTCCATTAGCAAGCGAGTAGGGGAACCGTTCCTTCCGTTCAGTGCGTGAAAGAAGTCCTGCTCTTTTCACTGCCTTACTTTGGACCCTCTCCCGTTAAATACAAAACGAATCCAAGCCCTGATAAGACAACCAATCTGACTCAGGGGAAAAAAGAAAGAAAAAAGTCAGACATTCCCATTCTCGAGATTCAACGCTATTCCTAAACTCAAAAATGAGAAAGAAATCTGATCTAACGAAGAAACCGAGTACCGACAACGCCTTTCCTCAAAGCTGGACTACCTGAGACTCCTACCTCTACGGAGGGCATGGCCTTAGATAAAGAACTGAACTCATCAATCAGTCAGTCTAGAGCCTTCCTGTTTGAAGGATTTGCCGCTAGACTTGCTGGTCTTACCGTCGATGTCTTCTATTACTGGCTTGGCCAGAATACCGATAACTGTGATAGAAAACTTCTACGCTAGCTTTCTCTTTCTTTTTCAAAGGAATATCTTATAAGGCAAGGTAACTATCAGATTGGCTCACAGCTTCAAGCACTACAGCGAAAAGGGATACAACTGAAAGAAAGGAACTAACAGGATTGCTGGCAGAAACACTCCGTTAAGGAATCTTAGTCAATCAGAGATAGAGATTCGGAAGAAAGGGAATAAAAAGAATCCACAGGTCGTGTTATCGCCTTTCCCTATAAGAAAGTGCAGGGTATGGGTTATTCTTTCTCTATTAAGAAAGTCCCGGTGTCCCTACTGATCTGACTCCAGCAGATTCTCGAGAAGCCAATTCTCTCTCTCGATCTACTTTACCGACAAGAGCTCTGAATGAATGAGCAATGAGTTTTATTCTAACTATTCAAAGCAGAGGAAATAGAATCGAATATTATATAGCCTATAGCTATAGGGCTAGGCTCCGCTCCCCCCCAAAAATGAAGAGAGAATCTTGCTCTCCCAATTCAGGAAAACAAACGAAAATCGCCGGTTGGGTTGGTCCGACCAAGAAAGGCATGGGAGTCTTTGGGCATTGTTTGGGATTTCATTTCATACGCTATTTCGATTGGAATTTCACTTTTAAATATTCTATTAGTTAAAACCTGCAATCGCTTATGCTCGGTCGGAGATAGCAGCTCGGAATGGAGCGAAGGAACTCAACCTTATTTAAATTTAAAGGATTACAATACAGTCTTAAAGGACTTATTGTACCTATTCTTGACTACTTAGCTGGGTGTTAAGATAAGTCTTATAGACAGGCTTGACGCCTCCGCTTGCTGGAGGATATTCTATTTCTATTTCTTCATCAATGGATTCTTCTTCCGTAGAAATTGCATTAACTGCATATGTCGCCGTTTGTAGTGACGGGATGGTGTCTGGTGGGACGGACACTGTGAGAGACTGTCCATTCCATGTAGGCACGACATCAACTTGACTGACCCTGACCATCAGAGATTGTAGTTTCCAGACACAGGTAACAGCTTGCCGCTTATTCTTCTTTGGCCGAGACTCCTTTTTCTTGGTCTGTTGAGCCATAAAGACTGTTTGACATTGATTTGGTTCAGCAAGAGTTGGCTGGCTTGATTCACGGAGAGAGCAAAGTTGTATTTCTGAGTTGTCTTTTTGTTTTCTTTGTTCCTAGTTGTTTCTTTTCCCGCATTTTAGGCTGGTTGCAGACCTGGATGAACGCTATTTTGCTTCACCCGTTTCCCTAACCCCTCCCGTGCAATTGTTTTCCTTTTGGTTTCGAGTCTTATTTTCTTTCTTAGTCTTAATGAAAAAGAAAACCTCCCATGTACTTTCTTAAAACCGCCAGCTACCCTTTTGAATTGACATCTCTGATAATAGAATAGTTGGATAAAGTAGATTCGGGCAATTAATAGGTACACCCCAAAGGGTGTGCTTTAGGAAACGAAATAATCTCAATTTGACGACAAATCCGGTCCGATGGCTGTTCTCCACTAACCACAAAGATATAGGGACTCTATATTTCATCTTTGGTGCCATTGCTGGAGTGATGGGCACATGCTTCTCAGTACTGATTCGTATGGAATTAGCACGACCCGGCGATCAAATTATTGGTGGGAATCATCAACTTTATAATGTTTTAATAACGGCTCACGCTTTTTTAATGATCTTTTTTATGGTTATGCCGGCGATGATAGGCGGATCTGGTAATTGGTCTGTTCCGATTCTGATAGGTGCGCCTGACATGGCATTTCCACGATTAAATAATATTTCAATTGCCTTTATTTTATTAGGCGTTCTTAATGCCCTTCTTTATCTGATGTTTTTCAAATTGGGACTCCTTCCTTCTTTTTGGGAACTGCTGACAAAGGAGGGAATCCTTCTGGCAAGTCAGACCTTACCTTATCTATTAAAAGGGGCAGGGTGCTCTTCCACTCTGACCTTCATTATTGTTCTTGCTTACAGAACCACGATTCATGCTTTGGCTGCCGAATCCATTTGCATGATGGCTCCTTCGGGGGATTCTGGCGCATCGGGCTCAAACCCAAGGGGGTTCATCGATCCCAATCAGCCCCCGGAGGGGCAAGCGCCGGGCTCATTACCCGGGCCCGAGTGGGAGGGGCTCCCGGACAGCGCTCTTGCCCCGGAATCACAGCGTTCCCATGTCAAGGGGGAGCTTCGTGCCCTTTTTGACTACGGGAGGGATCTCCCTGTGACCGACGAGTTCTTTCAGGAGGCAATCGAGCCCTTGCGGATCGATTGCCCCGAAAACAAGGTTTCCTATTTGCGAAGGCTCGGACAAAGAGTTTCCGAGCTTCAACTGGAACGGTTGAAGCGGGGGGGGCCGCTCCCCTTCTCAAAGAGGAAACATACAGAGAGGTTGTACTCTGTTATTTGGGGAGAATGACTCTTTCATGTGGGAGGACAGGTTGGTTTGAGGACCCGTTGGTCAAAGGAAAGGGGAGGTCCTGATTCCGGGGCGGAGCCGTATGACGCGAGAGTCTCACGTACGGTTCCTTTGAGAAGGGTGTAATACCACCACCTATCAGGCCCGACGAGCGGTCCACGGAGCTGCATCCCTACTCACCTGGTCCATGCACATCGCTCT